CATTGGCGCACGTGTAAACGAGGTGCTCTACCTAACTGAGCTATAGCCCTTGTTATAACCATTTTAACATAGAGAAAGTTTTTTGTCAAGAAGGGTATCCCATAATTCCACATGATAACTCTCAGATCGGTTTACGTTTAATTATAAAAGATTTCTATTGCTTAGAAAACCTATTTTACCTATAATCCATTGAAGTGATGGAGACCTTTTTTGTGGTGATAAATGACCTACTTAACCCAGTGGTTAGAGTATTGCTTTCATACGGCGGAAGTCATTGGTTCAAATCCAATAGTAGGTAGAACTTATTAGATACCATTTAGATACCATGGAATCCGGTATCTAATAAGTTTTTCTACCCATCCTCTTTTTGTCGTTCTATAATCAGATTAGACTTCATTGTGTTCATTTTGTGGAATGGAATAAAGATGTAGTGTGTAGGGTCTAATAAAGAACTCTTTTTATTTTAATTGAATGTATTTATGACTACTAAGAGGAAATTGCATTGACAGCCTCTACTCGCGTCCTAGCTCGTCTGAGAGCTAGATTTGACTCAATTGTTTGTCTTTTACCTTCAGCTCTACTCAAGTTAGCTTCAGCTATTTCAAGAGTTTGTTGAGCTTCTTGTGGATCAATGTCAGTACTAATTTCCGCATCATTTCCTAAAATGGTGATCTCATTATTACTTATTCTAGCGAAACCGCCCATAAGAGCCACCGTTAACCATTGGTCGTTTAGTCGTATTCTCAAAAGGCCTATATCTACAGCCGCGGCAATGGGGGCATGATTTGGTAATACGCCAATTTGTCCACTATTAGTAGATAAAATAATCTCTTTCACTTCGGAATCCCAAATCATTCGATTAGGAGTCAGTACACAAAGATTTAAGGTCATTTCTTCAATTTGCTCTCCTCTTCTAAATTCATAGCTTTCGCGGTAGCTTCATCAATGTTACCCACCAAATAAAAGGCTTGCTCGGGAAGACCGTCTAATTCTCCGGAAAGGATGAATTGAAATCCCCGAATTGTTTCTGCGAGACCAACATATTTCCCTGGAGAACCAGTAAAAACTTCTGCAACAAAGAAGGGTTGTGATAAGAAACGCTCAATCTTTCGTGCTCTTGCTACAGTTAAACGATCTTCTTCGGATAATTCGTCCAGCCCAAGGATAGCTATAATGTCCTGAAGTTCTTTGTAACGTTGTGAAGTTTGCTTAACCCTTTGCGCAATTTCATAATGTTCCTCGCCAACGATCCGAGGTTGTAACATAGTTGACGTTGAATCCAAGGGATCTACTGCTGGATAAATACCTTTGGCAGCTAATCCTCTTGATAATACGGTAGTAGCATCTAAATGTGCAAATGTTGTGGCAGGAGCAGGGTCGGTTAAATCATCCGCAGGTACATAAACTGCTTGGATCGATGTTATAGATCCTTCTTTGGTAGAAGTAATTCTTTCTTGCAAAGAACCCATTTCCGTACTAAGGGTAGGTTGATAACCCACTGCAGAAGGCATTCTACCTAATAAGGCAGAGACTTCGGACCCTGCTTGAACGAAACGAAATATATTGTCAATGAATAGAAGTACGTCTTGTTCATTAACATCCCGAAAATATTCGGCCATGGTTAAGGCAGTCAAGCCAACTCTCATACGAGCTCCTGGCGGTTCATTCATTTGACCATAGACTAGAGCTACTTTGGATTCTGCAAGATTTTTTTCATTAATCACCCCGGATTCTTTCATTTCCATATAGAGATCATTTCCTTCACGAGTACGTTCACCTACTCCGCCAAATACGGATACCCCTCCATGAGCTTTGGCAATGTTGTTGATTAATTCCATGATGAGTACTGTTTTACCCACTCCAGCTCCCCCAAAGAGTCCTATTTTTCCTCCACGGCGATAGGGAGCTAAAAGATCCACCACTTTAATCCCTGTTTCAAAGATTGATAATTTCGTATCTAACTGTATGAAGGCGGGTGCAGATCTATGAATGGGAGATGTTGTGCGAATATCGACAGGACCTAAATTATCAACAGGCTCTCCAAGAACGTTGAAAATTCGTCCGAGAGTAGCTCCGCCGACTGGAACACTTAGAGGAGCTCCTGTGTCAATAACTTTCATTCCTCTCATCAGACCATCTGTAGCACTCATAGCTACAGTTCTAACTCGATTATTTCCTAATAATTGTTGTACCTCACAAGTTACATTAATTTGCTGACCAACAGTATCTCGACTCTGAATTACCAAAGCATTATAAATATTAGGCATCTTGCCCGGTGGAAAAATGACATCCAGTACTGGGCCAATAATTTGAACGATACGCCCCAGGTTTTGTTCTTCAAGTGTAGAAACCACAGGATCAGAAGTAGTGGGATTGCTTCTCATAATCATAAATCCTAATAAATATGTCGAATGTCGAAATTCTTTTTTGAAAAGTACTGAATCGAAAATAAATATCCGATAGCAAGTTGATCAGTTAATTCCATAAGAAATAAATGGGAGTTAGCATTTGATTGAGTTGTACTACCCAATCGAATCCTTTTCAATCCTTTACTGAGTGAATCAGTCAATTTTGAATTCTTTTTTTTTTGTTTTTTTGTGCACCTATTCTTCTTTATATACCATATCTGTTCCCTTTTCTAGACGAATTATGCCTATTTTTCACATTTCACATCTAGGATTTACATATACAACATCTAGTACTGTCAAGGGGGGGTTCCTCTATTAATTCTTTTTATTTCCTCTTTATTCTTTAATATAGAAATTTTAATATAGAAATATAGAATTTTTCTATTTCTATCTATTTCTAATAGATTCTATTATTATCTATATATTTTCTTTATCTATCTTAATTCAATTTCTTTTATGTTTTTATTTCTTTTGATATTCCTATTTTATATAATATTCATTACTCTTCATAACTCATTTTCATAATGAATATGAAAAAAAAAAGTTAAGAAGGTGCTTAATTCCATTAGAAATAGAAATTTTCAAAACGAAGATTGGGTTGCGCTATATATATCAAAGAGTATAAAATAATGATGTATTTGGTAAATCAAATACATGGTCCAATAACGAAACTTTTTCTAATTTTTATTATTCATTAGTTGAGAATATTAGTTGAGTTGAATATTTCTTTAATTGGAAAGTTTTTTGTCAAAGGTTTCATTCACGCCTAATTCATATCGAGTAGACCTTGTCGTTGTGAGAATTCTTAATTCATGAGTTGTAGGGAGGGACTTATGTCACCACAAACAGAGACTAAAGCAAGCGTTGGATTTAAAGCTGGTGTTAAAGATTACAAGTTGACTTATTATACTCCTGACTACGAAACCAAAAGTACTGATATCTTGGCAGCATTCCGAGTAACTCCTCAACCGGGAGTTCCGCCTGAAGAAGCGGGCGCTGCGGTAGCAGCCGAATCTTCTACTGGTACATGGACAACTGTGTGGACTGATGGACTTACCAGTCTTGATCGTTACAAAGGACGATGCTACCACATTGAGCCCGTTGTTGGGGAGGAAAATCAATATATTGCTTATGTAGCTTATCCTTTAGACCTTTTTGAAGAAGGTTCTGTTACTAACATGTTTACTTCCATTGTGGGTAATGTTTTTGGTTTCAAAGCCCTGCGAGCTCTACGTCTGGAAGATCTGCGAATTCCCCCTTCTTATTCCAAAACTTTCCAAGGCCCGCCTCATGGTATCCAAGTTGAAAGAGATAAATTGAACAAGTATGGTCGTCCCCTATTGGGATGTACTATTAAACCAAAATTGGGATTATCTGCAAAGAACTACGGTAGAGCGGTTTATGAATGTCTACGGGGTGGACTTGATTTTACTAAGGATGATGAAAACGTGAACTCACAACCATTTATGCGTTGGAGAGATCGTTTCTTATTTTGTGCCGAGTCTCTTTATAAAGCGCAAGCCGAAACGGGTGAAATAAAAGGACATTACTTGAATGCAACTGCGGGTACATGTGAAGAAATGATCAAAAGAGCGGTATTTGCCAGAGAATTGGGAGTTCCTATCGTAATGCACGACTACTTAACTGGGGGATTTACCGCAAATACTAGCTTGGCTCATTATTGTCGCGACAACGGTCTACTTCTTCACATCCATCGCGCAATGCATGCAGTTATTGATAGACAGAAAAATCATGGTATGCATTTTCGTGTACTAGCTAAAGCATTACGTATGTCTGGTGGAGATCATATTCACGGTGGTACAGTAGTAGGTAAACTGGAGGGGGAACGTGATATGACTTTGGGTTTTGTTGATTTATTACGTGATGATTATATTGAAAAAGATAGAAATCGTGGTATTTTTTTCACTCAAGACTGGGTCTCTATGCCAGGTGTTCTGCCCGTGGCTTCAGGGGGTATTCATGTTTGGCATATGCCTGCCCTAACGGAAATATTTGGGGATGATTCCGTACTACAGTTCGGTGGAGGAACTTTAGGACACCCCTGGGGAAATGCACCCGGTGCAGTAGCTAATCGGGTGGCTTTAGAAGCATGTGTACAAGCTCGTAATGAGGGACGTGATCTTGCTCGTGAAGGTAATGAAATTATTCGTGAAGCTAGCAAATGGAGCCCCGAGCTATCCGCTGCTTGTGAAATATGGAAAGAGATAAAATTTGAATTCGACGCAGTGGATAAGCTAGATAAATTTACAAAATAAGCACGTAGAATTCTAATTCAGCAATTAATTTTTGTTTTCCTAATTGATTGTAATGAAACTTGGCCCAATCTTTTTCTAAAAAAAGATTGGGTCGAATAAAGAAAAAACATCTTATACCAATCCTATACTATGAGGATCTTTGTGTATTTGCATATATCTTTCATATGTACAGAGTACAGACTTTACCATATATACCATATACAAGTATATGCAAAATCTAAAGATAATATCGAAGACTTAACAACTTATATTATTTATTGTTGGAACCATAGGCTTAATTATGGATTCTTGGGAATTTGGGAATGGTGGATCATTTTAGATTCTTTAGTTTCAGGACATAGATCAAGCCAAGGGAAGGATCCCTTCTTCTACCCCCCATACTGTATATTGTCTTTTTCGTTCTATAAACTCATTTTCTTATTTAACTCTATGACACGAGATTCTAGGAGAATCTCTTTTTCTTTTATGGGAAGAAACAACTATGTATCTTTTTGATGAGAATTTAAAGTTTTAAATGAGAGAAACCTATCTTTAAATTTTTTTATGAAAATATTCTATCATAATCACAATCAGAATAGATATTGAAATGATTCATCGGATTCCCCAAAAGGAGAATTCTTTCTTTTCAAGATTTGCTCGTTTTTCATTAACAATCTTAATGATTGGATCATATGCTTCATTTGAATTATGATGAGAAAGAAAAAGAAAGAAAAAAATAGTAAAAATTTTTTCTTCATAAAATGACTATTCATCTATTAGTATTAATTTTTTATCAAATAGGGAGCAGAAAGGCTCTATGAAAAAATGTTGGTTCAATTCGATGTTGTCTAACAAAAAGTTAGAACATAGGTGTGGACTAAGTAAATCAATGGATAGTCTTGATGCTCTTGGACATACCGATACCGGTGGAAGTGAAGAACCTTTTTTAAATGATGCGGAGAAAAAGATTCCGAGTTGGGACAGTTCTAGTTTAAGTAATATCAATTATCTCAATTCTTTATTTGATAGCAAGAATATTTGGAGTTTGATCTCTGATGATACTTTTTTAGTTAGAAATAGTAATGGTGACAGTTATTCTTTCTATTTTGATATTGAAAATCAGATTTTTGATATTGAAAATACTCTTTCTTTTTTGAGTGAACTAGATATTTTTTTTTCTAATTCTTTGAATAGTGGGTCTAATAGTAGCAATTACTACTCTTATTATTCTATGTATGATACTCAATCTAATTGGAATAATCACATTAATAGTTGCATTGATACTTATCTTCGTTTTGAAATCAATCTTAATAGTACCATTTACAGTGGTATCGACAGTTACATTAAGAGTTCCATTTGTACGGAAAGTCAAAAAAGTCAAAGTAGTATTGAAAGTGAAAATTTGAGTATAAAAACTAGTAATAGTTCTTTCAATGAAAGAGAAGAAATGTCAAATGAAAGAGAAGAAATGTCAAATGAAAGAGAAGAAATATCAAATGAAAGAGAAGAAATATCAAATGAAAGAGAAGAAATATCAAATGAAAGAGAAGAAATATCAAATAATTTTGATATAACTACAAAATATAAAGAGTTATGGGTTCAATGCGAGGATTGTTATGGATTAAATTATAAAAAATTTTTTACGTCAAAAATGAATATTTGTGAACACTGCGGATATCATTTGAACATGAGTAGTTCAGATAGAATACAACTTTTTATTGATCCTGGCACTTGGGAGTCTATGGATGAAAATATGGTTTCTATAGACCCCATTGAATTTCTTTCAGAGGAGGAACCCTATAGAGATCGCATATCTTTTTATCAAAAAAAAACAGGTTTAACTGAAGCTGTCCAAACGGGCATAGGTAAACTAAATAATATTCCCATAGCAATTGGAGTTATGGATTTTCAGTTTATGGGAGGTAGTATGGGATCCGTTGTAGGTGAGAAAATCACCCGTTTGATCGAATATGCTACTAATCGATCTCTGCCTGTCATTATCGTGTGTGCTTCTGGAGGAGCACGCATGCAAGAAGGGAGTTTGAGCTTGATGCAAATGGCTAAAATATCTTCTGCTTCATATGATTATCAATCAAAAAAAAAGTTATTCTATGTATCAATCCTTACATCTCCTACAACTGGTGGAGTTACAGCAAGTTTTGGTATGTTGGGAGATATCATTATTGCTGAACCTAATGCCTACATTGCGTTTACTGGGAAAAGAGTAATTGAACAAACATTGAAACAGACAGTACCCGACGGTTTACAAGTGGCTGAATATTCATTCCATAAGGGCTTATTCGACCTAATCGTACCACGTAATCCTTTAAAAGGTGTTCTGAATGAGTTATTTCAGCTACATGGTTTCCTTCCCTTGAATCAAGATTAAAAAAAAAAGACTAAGAAGATGATGTTTTCTTTGGGAACATCAATTAGAAGTAAAGTCAGAAGTTTTGGATAATGACTTTTTGCCCCGAATCTCTTTTTTATTCTACCTCTCTTGCTGATTAGAAATCAGCATCCCTCTATTAACAAGAGAAAAAAGAGTTTCTTTCTCCTTCCGAGAAATCTGGGAAATAAAAAGAATTTTCTTCGTCCTTTTTATATATTCATATATAGAAAAACGAAAAATATATGAAAGAAAAAGAAAGAAAAAATATCAAATAAAATACGAAATAAGAAGAATATAGAAATTCTTTCTATTTACCGAGAACCCCTTTTTTCCTTTTTTCACTAGGAATCCCTGTTTGGTTGGATAAGATTGGTTAAAGTTGCGAATTCATAAGAAACTTTTTTCTATCCTTTCTTTCAAAAAAAAGATGTTTTGAAAGAAAGGATAGAAAGAAGGTAAGGATCGGAGAAGAAGAATACAATTTATTAAAGTTATTAAAAAAGTTATTTAAAGTAGATTCTCCTACCTATTCGTGTAGAAAGAAGAATAGGTACATTCTAAATTCTTTGCACTTTGTGATTATTAAATACTTCCTATTTTATCTAATAGATAGACTTATCATAAGATCTATTTATAATTAGAATAGGTACAAATATGAAATCAAGGTACCCATTCTATGATCAATTTGAACTTTCCCTCTATTTTTGTTCCTTTAGTGGGTCTAGTCTTTCCGGCAATTGCAATGGCTTCTTTATCTCTTTATGTTCAAAGAAATAAGATTGTCTAAATACGATGGGACTAAATCTCGTCACAACACTGGATCATCATACAGATACTTTTTAATGTAATATGGCAGGATATAAAATATGTGGCCTTTTCGATAACAAAAGGAAGAGTTGTTATGTATGCCGATGCATAATATACGCATTAATGCATATATACGCGGTTAGAACTTAATCTATTAAATAATGAAATTCAAAAGGATGAGCAAATCTTTTTGAAAACCTTTGAAATATAAACTCAATGTACCTAACCAATCCTTCCTAATAGTTCACGTCAGAATACTGCTAGTCGATGAAAGTTACTTCGGGATCAAGTAAGAAAAGTAAAGTAAAATTCATTTGGGTTATTCTCTCAATTCCAATCGAATGCAACTGGATCTAGTATAGTATGAACTGGCGATCAGAAAATATATGGATAGAACTTATACCGGGGTCTCAAAAAACAAGTAATTTTTGCTGGGCCTTTATCCTTTTTTTAGGTTCACTAGGATTCTTAGTGGTTGGAACTTCCAGTTATCTTGGTAAAAATCTGATATCTGTATTTCCGGCTCAGCAAATTCTTTTTTTCCCACAAGGGATCGTGATGTCTTTCTATGGGATCGCGGGTCTATTCATTAGTTCTTATTTGTGGTGCACAATTTCATGGAATGTAGGCAGTGGTTACGACCGATTCGATAGAAAAAAAGGGATAATGTGCCTTTTTCGTTGGGGATTTCCTGGAATAAATCGTCGCATCTTTCTTCGTTTCTTTCTGAAAGATATCCAATCAATCAGAATGGAGGCGAGAGAGGGTCTTTTCCCTCGTCGTGTCCTTTATATGGAAATCAGGGGCCAGGGAGCCTTTCCCTTAACTCGTACTGATGAAAATTTGACTCCACGAGAAATTGAACAAAAAGCTGCTGAATTAGCCTATTTCTTGCGCATACCAATTGAAGTATTTTGAGAAGTATTTTGAAATGATACCCTATCCTCGCGCTACGATTAGCCAGTGAAATCTTTCAAATTCAAAATAAAAGAATTAAAGGAGCCGGCAGGATTCATCTTGAAATTGAAAAAAGAAATGGGTTTTTCGAGCCCTCATCGAAATGAAGATGAATTTTGTTCCAATTTGCCTAATAGAGATCTCTGGAATCTGGAAAGAATTTTTACTTTTTTTTCTTTGAAAGGGCCCTTCTTTTATGTTCTATTCTATATCCAAAGATTAAATTCTTATACAAAAAGACAAATAGGAATAGAATCGACGAATTAAACAGGTTTATTAACAATTCACATCACAGATACAGAATGAAAAAAAAGAAAGCATTAGCTTCCCTCCCTTATCTTGTGTCTATATTCTTTTTGCCCTGGTGGGTTTCTCTCTCATTTCATAAATGTATAGAAACTTGGATTCTTAATTGGTGGAATACCGAACAATCCGAAATACTTTTTAATGATATTCAAGAGAAAAATGTTATAGAAAATTTTCTGGAATTAGAAGAACTTTTCCTGTTGGACGAGATGATAAAGGAATACTCGGAAACACATATGCAAAGGCTTCGTATAGGAATGCACAAGGAAACGATACAATTGGTCAAAAGACACAATGAATCTAATTTTCATATCATCTTAGATTTCTCGACAAATTTAATATTTTTTGCTATTCTAAGTGGTTTTTTTGTTCTGGGTAATGAAGAACTTTTCTTTCTGAATTCTTGGATTCAGGAATTTCTTTATAACTTAAGTGACACAATCAAAGCTTTTTCAATTCTTTTAGTTACTGATTTATGGATCGGATTTCACTCGACCCATGGTTGGGAACTAATGATTGGTTCAATCTACAACGATTTTGGATTGGCTGAGAATGATCAGATTCTATCTGGTCTTGTTTCCACTTTTCCAGTGATTCTAGATACAATTGTGAAATATTGGATCTTCCATTTTTTAAATCGTGTATCTCCTTCGCTTGTAGTAATTTATCATTCAATAAATGAATGAAGATTTCATTAGATTTCTTGATATCAATCAAATCAGAATTTTTTTTCGTGTATAAAAAAATCATTTGAAATTTTACTTATTCTTTATACTTCGACTTTTTCAACTTTTAAATTCAAGGTATTCATACTATATTCTATCAGTACAATTCTTTCAGTACAATCAATATAATGGCAAACTTGTGGATAGGGA